GGCTCCCGACTCATACCGAAAATCATACACGTGGGTGTACTGTCGACTATTGATTCAATTCCCGAAAACCTGACACCAGTAAGGGAAAGATAGTTGGCTAGGGTTTTTCCCTCTCTCTCTCGCTATTTGCAGTTCAGTTCTTACTTTCCTTTGGTCAATCGGAGTGAAGTGACTTTGATTTCCTACTTTCTTAGTCTTCCACTTCCTTTCCCTACTCTTTGTAAGTCTGTTTGCCAATGCGTGAACTTACTTCTTTGATTTCTGGGCAAAACCATGCTAAGATCGCTTATTCCGCACTTATTATATTATACCAATTCAAATCTTGCATGCCCTATTATATTATAAAACACTAACTGAATGAAACAAGGACTTTTCTAACAAAACAAATTGTGCCACATCTTCTGAAAGACTCCTTGGGAACAGCTGACCAAAAGCAACCTTTCTCCTGGTGTGAGCTTAAAAAGAATGGAATCCGGATGCGCGTTCGTTCCTGTCCCAGCAAGAAAACGGATGCGCTAACGCATTTTCTTTACTTTACTTTAATAGGCTTTCGCGCTAGCGCGCCCCCCAGTACTAATATAATATAATATAATAATAGGGCGTTAGCCGTTGCTTGTTGCTTTACTAAATAGCGAGCGTCTTCAAACCTTCGCTCCCCTAAGCGGGGATGAACTCAAACTCCTAACAAGGTAGGCAAGCAAAGACGGGTTATGCCTTCAAACCCGAAAACAGTGCTTATTACGACAACAGAGTCAATGGCACAAACTGGTGAAATAGCAGCGCTTATACCCCCAACTGATTCAATGTCACTTGGGATCGGATCCTTCCTAAATTCATTTCCCCTTCCGCCCCTCCGAAATCGATGATTCTTGGCTACTTGATTAGGCATTTCCATCTCTCAAACTAGAAAGCGCTTTAGCTTAGGGCTGATCTTCAAAGCTAAGTTCAAAGCTCCTTACTTCTTTTTATACCGCAAGTGACGAACTATAGCCATTCGCGGTCACCGCTGGCCTACTTGACTTTTTTATTAAACCTTACCCAAGGCCGCCCCATCAGGCATTAAAACTCGAGCGGAAACAGCTGACCAAGAGACAAGAGCTACCTCACCAGACTCCATTGCTCCTAAGGCTTCTAGAGAGTCTTACTAATGGCATACTTCTTCAGTCGAATGCTCCTGGGCAAAAGGAAGATGACATAGACTATGCCGTTTATTCAAAAGAGCCATCACAGCTTCTGAAAGAGCAGCTTGGAAATGGCTAATTAGTTTAAGGTACTGACTAACTGAGACGGAGAGAGCCCTTTTTCAGTGTTGTCGGAATAGGACCTGTTGGTGGTTTAAAGGGCATTACATTAGGACTTTAGTAAAGATAGTACGACTTTGGTTCCAGAGATAGCGATTCGCCTATTCTTATTCCTTTACTTTTAATCAAGGTCTTTCCCGAGGAAGAGGGAAGCAAGCAAAGCTAGCCCCGGATCGGAGGGGAAATAGTGTTGTAACTGAAGTAGACTACCGAAGGGGTGTGGGGAAGAATCTCGCCAAAGGTTCCATTTCTGATTCCTCTCCAACGGTTAACTCAAGGGATTCGATTCTCCTTTTACGCTAGGTAAGACCGAGAACTCGATTGCGGGTGAAGCCTTAGTTGTCGCTGGTGGTGGAGGAAAGGCTTTTAGTGGGCCAGTGAACGGTGAATCTTAGGAGATTGAAGATTGAGAAAGCTTTCTCGAGCAGGTAGAATTAGCAACTATAAGAACAAGAGAAAGTCCTTATCCTTATGGAAGATCGATTTACCCAGAATCAGTCGTAGCCTATGCCTTCGTCTTTCGATGATCAGACCTAAGAAAGGCAGGCGGCCTAATTCCAATCAAGGAGAAATTCCCCCAGAAAGCGTAGAGCCTTAGTTACCCGCGGGTCATAAGCTGGTAATCAGTGAAAGAGCAAGAACTTTCAGGTGAAAGACCTGAACTCGAACTCAGTAGGAACACGCACGAAAGAAGCTTCCCGCGCGCCAAATAAGGATGCAAGAACTGGAGCTCCTCTATCCACAACATCCATCTAAAAGGGATGCGTTTACCCGGGCGTTTCACCAAAAAGAAGCATTCCTCCAATCGGCTCCTTTGCCTCTCTTCTGCGGCAGCAGGCGAAACAAAAACAGGGTGGTTTCCGGGCTCCTTTACTAAGTCGAAGATCCCCAGAAGCAGAAGCCTTTTCGCTTCCAAATATGCTTAAAATCCATCTATCCCCCCAATTCTCCCTCTCCAGACTCAAGCCATGATCCAGTTCCAGACAACATGCCTGAGGTAGGCCATTCTTCCTCTCGTCTCTCTCGTCCTTTTCAAGGCTTTGCTAAAGAATATTGGATAGATTTGGAGGAAACCTTAACTTCAGTCCAGTTGTGAAGATTAGGACTTTACTGGCTATTGCTGCATCAAAGAAGTGGTCCCTATACAAGCTAGATGTGAAAAATGCCTTCCTACACGGAGAAAACATTGCATTAGTAGGATCCACCCCATGTGATCCGTCATTCAGTGCAATAAGAGGGCCCATAGCTATTAATGTTTAAATAAGATTCACTTCGTTCTGTACGGGATAAGGAGCGAAAAGCGCAGCATGGCAATCGGAGACAAGTCAAGTTCAGTAAGAAATTGGATAGATAGATTCGTGAGTAGTGTAATCATAAAAGCCCACGGAGCGGTGACAGAATTGGTAATATACTCTTCATGGGTACCGGAGATCGTCTCCTCGGCTGTTAGGTTCAGTGTTCATCGTCACTTGAGTACAAGTACATGATGGTCGTCCTATGAGTGAATGCGCTTCAGTCTAAGGTAAAAATTGCTTGAGCTGATAAAGTTGGCTGATAAAGTTGTAAGGCTCCAAGCCTAGGGTTTAAGCGGATGCCCCAAGGCTCTCTTCGTAATGGCTGGTGGCAACGCTAATGGATTGGACGACAGGTACGATAAGCTCACTGCCAGGATATAACCATTCTTGTCCCGAAGAAAAGCAGATGTTGATGACTCCGAGATAGATGACCGGATCGGCAACGGACGTTGACGAGCAAGATCCCTCTGCCATTGAGTGAATCGTAAGGCCTCAAAATAGTTGACCAGCAAAGGCCTCCCATTACTTGAACCGGCGAAAGGCCCCTCTTAGCAGGATCGTCTTCAGATGTTATCAACGAATCGTCTCTTGCAGGAGTTGTGGAATATAGTATTTGTCCCGTGAGTGTGAGTGGCTTTTATCTTTTGGTTGTGGATTGCGTGCAGCTTTACTTCTTTCTTTCTTCCCCCAACCTAAACATAACGGGGCTAGCTTCCTTGCTTGCATGCCTTGTGGCGAACTAGACTGAAAATTGTGTATATAAAGAAAGAGTCTTACCTTTTTTCAAAAAGAAGAGTCACGCTCTTTAAAAGCCCCTATTCGACGATGACTGAAGCCTATCTTCTTTAAGTTTAAGCTTCTTTAATTTAATTTAAGAAGGGCTTTTTTCGGTATACCGCTCTCCGAAGAGAGCCTATGATATCTTTGGTCTTTTTCCCATGCTTTCTGTTGGTCAACAACCAACCACAGCTCTCTATAGTTCTTCACTACTCCGTGCAGGAAAGACTCTCTTTCTTTCTGTATGGAGGGAATTTTTTTGTCTCAATCAATCACTATGTTTCCACTCAATTTTCATTACGAAGATGTATCACGTCAGGATCCGTTGCTCAAACTGAATCACGCCAACGTTATGGAAGTTCCTGGATCGTGTGAAATAAGAGTAGTCCCAAAGGCACCCTATGATTTCATAATAAAAAATGGAAAATTGGCTATGGAGATTCCGCGCGGTCAGAAATTCATACAGACAAACATACAGACAAAAAGGGGTTCGACAGGAAAGTCGTTTCGATCCAATCCATTCTTGGGGTCAAAGAAAGACAAAGGATATGTCAGTGACCTAGCACGACAAAGCACTCTCCGAGGGCATGGAATGTCTAATTTTTCGGTCAGAATCTCGACAGTAATGTCTCTTTTAGATTCTCCGGTCGAAATACGGGAAAACTCCATTCAATTCTCGATGGAAACGGAGTTTTGCGAATTCTCCCCGGAACTGGAAGATCATTTCGAGATCTTCGAACATATTCGAGGGTTCAATGTGACTATTGTCACTTCGGCCAACACACAAGATGAGACTTTACCACCGTGGAGCGGCTTTTTGCAAAAAGATGAGGGAGAAACTCAGTAAGAGATGTCGGAGAAGCGAAATATACGAGATCACAAACGTAGATTGCTCGCGGCTAAATATGAATTGAGACGAAAGCTTTATAAAGCCTTTTGTAAAGATTCCGATCTTCCTAGTGAGATGCGGGACAAACTTCGTTATAAGTTGTCCAAGTTGCCAAGAAAGAGTTCCTTTGCACGAGTAAGAAACCGATGTATTTCCACGGGTCGCCCTCGTTCCGTATATGAGTTCTTTCGAATTTCTCGTATCGTTTTTCGTGGATTAGCATCTCGAGGTCCTTTGATGGGCATAAAGAAATCGTCTTGGTAGCAACCGCCAAACCAATAGAACAAGGGTTAGCTCTGCAGCTGGTCCACAAGCAAGGTAAGTAGGTCCATTACCGGCCGGCTCCGGACCGAAAAGACCTAACCTAACGGAGTAATCCCTTATCTCGGATCGGAGATGCTAACGGGGCAGGAATCGAAGTGGGGGACCTATCTACCGCCTGTGTCTATCTCCTGTCAAGTATGCTCCCCAGACATAGACTACGTACAGGGTAGTACTCTTGGATATCATATCACCGCGTGAACGTGAACATAACATTTAGTTACGAATGTAACTCCCGAGGGATCGACCACTATTCTAAATAAAGTCAGGCGGAGAACTGTTGTTCATTGGAGCGCCGGAGTGCGGAGGTTGTTCCCATCATTGAAGTCAGAGTGTGGGACTGAGCCTTCCGAATGATAAAGAAAAAAAAGTGCTTAGTTTCGTTGGAAAAACCAACGCAAATATCATATTGACTTTATCTCGCCCAACTTCTAAAAACCCCTCTGATTCGGTCACCGAGCAGTCGGACGACTCTTCAGTAACCCAGGATGAGCCCTTCGACGCTCGCTTCTTTCGCTGTATACCCCCTCCATCCTTCGGAGGTGGAAGAAAGAAAAAGAAAGTCTAATATAAATAATGGATTATTTATAATAGTAAGCCCAGAACGAAAACAATGTGGGGGAAGCAAAGTTGATAGGAAAGAGAAAAAAATGACTAAAAACTAAAAAAATGACTATAAGGAACCAACGATTCTCTCTTCTTAAACAACCTATATCCTCCACACTTAATCAACATTTGATAGATTATCCAACCCCGAGCAATCTTAGTTATTGGTGGGGCTTCGGTTCGTTAGCTGGTATTTGTTTAGTCATTCAGATAGTGACTGGCGTTTTTTTAGCTATGCATTACACACCTCATGTGGATCTAGCTTTCAACAGCGTAGAACACGTTATGAGAGATGTTGAAGGGGGCTGGTTGCTCCGTTATATGCATGCTAATGGGGCAAGTATGTTTCTCATTGTGGTTCACCTTCATATTTTTCGTGGTCTATATCATGCGAGTTATAGCAGTCCTAGGGAATTTGTTCGGTGTCTCGGAGTTTTAATCTTCCTATTAATGATTGTGACAGCTTTTACAGGATACGTACCACCTTGGGGTCAGATGAGCTTTTGGGGAGCTACAGTAATTACAAGCTTAGCTAGCGCCATACCTGTAGTAGGAGATACCATAGTGACTTGGCTTTGGGGTGGTTTCTCCGTGGACAATGCCACCTTAAATCGTTTTTTTAGTCTTCATCATTTACTCCCCTTTATTTTAGTAGGCGCCAGTCTTCTTCATCTGGCCGCATTGCATCAATATGGATCAAATAATCCATTGGGTGTACATTCAGAGATGGATCAAATTTCTTTTTACCCTTATTTTTATGTAAAGGATCTAGTAGGTTGGGTAGCTTTTGCTATCTTTTTTTCCATTTGGATTTTTTATGCTCCTAATGTTTTGGGGCATCCCGACAATTATATACCTGCTAATCCGATGCCCACCCCGCCTCATATTGTGCCGGAATGGTATTTCCTACCGATCCATGCCATTCTTCGTAGTATACCTGACAAATCGGGAGGTGTAGCCGCAATAGCACCAGTTTTTATATGTCTGTTGGCTTTACCTTTTTTTAAAAGTATGTATGTGCGTAGTTCAAGTTTTCGCCCTATTCACCAAGGAATCTTTTGGTTGCTTTTGGCGGATCGCTTACTACTAGGTTGGATCGGATGTCAACCTGTGGAGGCACCATTTGTTACTATTGGACAAATTCCTCCTTTTGTTTTCTTCTTGTTCTTTGCCATAACGCCCATTCCGGGACGAGTTGGAAGAGGAATTCCTAATTCTTACACGGATGAGACTGATCACACCTGATCAGTGAAAAATTCTGACACCAATCATTTACGTATTACACCAAGAATTAATTGACAAGCGCATGAGTTTTATAGTTGGCTATGTTGATATAGCTTAGATAGGGAAAAGAGATTATACACTAGGGTAGGGCTGAACTTTAAAATCCGGGGGCTTTGTTCCCGAAACTCCCTTCCTCCTCCCCGTCCCTTACCCGTCCTTTGAAAGCCAGAACATTCGCATAGAGGAGTATCCTTATCACGCATGCTTTTCCACTTATGAAAAAATGACCTTCTATCCTCTTCTAGGGATTCCTACCCCTATATATATGGAGAGGGGAAATGAATATTCTAGTATTCTGCATTAATATGCTTCTGCGCCGGGAATCTCTCATAGCGGGAAGGCCCACAGATCATAAAGAGATGGGAATGGAGGCATTCCAGCCCAACATACTCCGGTGAATGGGTCGAGAGAGATAGAGAGGGGAGTGGGATAAAGGAAGTCTAGTGAAGAGTTGAGTGGCTATCCAACCATCAAATCGGCTATGGAGGGTGGTTTCAGCAAGCGGGTAAACCGATGATGACTAGTCAAAACTTAGGTAGGCCGATCGTCGCTCATCCCTCGTGTTCTCTCCCGTGAAGTGATTAATCCCTAAAATGGGCATGCAATCCCTATGGAAAAGCAAGTCTTCCAATTGGAGTCAATTTCCACCCTCTGATGATCCATTCCGCCCTTCCGTATAGCCAGAAAGGTATGGAATCTTATGGATTACTTTCCGTAGTTCTTCCACCCCCTCCTTTTTCACCTATCCCTTCACTCCCCAGGGATTCCGTACAGCTATACAATCACGGTTCATCGCTCGGAGGGAGGGAATAGAAGCAAGCATTTTCCGTTCAGTCGGTAATGAATCAATACGCAGGGAAACTTTCTTCCATGGGAATGGCAAGTCTCGGACAGGCTCATATTGGTTGGGTATGCTCTTTCCATAGGCGACTTTCCAGAAGGTCTTCAAGGTGGATATGCTCTTCTTCTCAGAAAGACCATCGAAGAAGATTCATAATTCACACAAATTTTTGACGTCCGCTGTCCTCAAAAAGATATTTATAGCGAGCAGCACTACTAATAATTCCCGTTCGATAGGTTCCCATTTGGGGGCTTCAACCAGATTTCGCCCTATGCATCGGGAATTGGATCAAGATCAACTGCTTTTTAATTAAGCTTTTGGATTTGGCTCTCGGTCTGATCTTGATCTTCTTAAAAAGAGACATAGGAAAGAAAGAGGCCCTTGGACCTTATGAGTAAACCGGACGAAGAAGAAGGAGTTGACCCTTGACTCACTACCACTGCCGAAGTTACTGGAGAACTACGACAAAGGGGCTCCAATCCAGGTGGCTAAGTCTCCTTTAACAAACCGACTAGAAGACCCACAGATGAAGTTTCACCCATTCCAGGCACGTGCATTGCATTGATATATACCAACTTCGCACGATCGATATAACAAGGATCCAGTCCTTACCAAAAAGACGATCTTTCGACAGGATGAAATCAATGCTTGGTTCCTGCCGGTTTGACGAGAAAGAAAGAAAGACATTCCAGAAGCTTCACTTGTGACCGTGACCGAATCACAGAAAGAGAACGAGTGAGGCGCTCTCATTTCATTCCCAGCCGCTTGGCTGATAATGAGGAAACGAATTCTACCTTTACCAGCAAGAAAACGGATGCGCTAACGCATTTTCTTTACTTTCTTTACTTTACTTTAACTTTAATAGGCTTTCGCGCTAGCGCGCCCCCCAGTACTAATATAATATAATATAATATAATATAATATAATAATAGGGCGTTAGCCGTTGCTTGTTTGGTCCAACATCTCCACAGGACGCCCTACCAGTTGGCGCAAGGACTGCGTTTGCCCTGGGACCAAAGAACAAAGGGAAGCTCAGCTCTCACTACCAGTGAATGATGAAATGCCTCGACTTAGAAACCACAGCCCTTCTGTCGAGAGGAAAAAAAAATCCTTTCAAGATAGAATCTTAGGGATGCCTTGCAGTTGAAGCCTCTGGGCTTAGCCCTACTATGACCGAAGAAGACGATTGACTAAAGAGAAAGAAAAAAAGACTCCATGAGCCAGTTACGCCACTTCAGCACAAGGTCTTGAATAGCCTATAAGAATTCTCACAAGGAGAGAGACGACCCTTCTCTTACGTGGGACACGGAGATGGAAGAATGGTAGGACCGACTTTCAGACTTAGCCAAGGAACGACCGAGACCTCGAACATGAGAAAGACTGACGCCTGATTCAGGAAGGGACACGAGGGCTCCTCTTTATCACTGGAAGATCCTAATATTCTACAGTAGAATCAGTCCCCAACCTTCAAAATGAAGGATCAAAAGTCTGCTTTCCAAAACCCACGCAAATGGAGGCCGATGACCTCAGACCCATAACAAGGGGTAGAACAAAGCTTTTCCATATAGCAACTTGATCCATTATAGGAGGCCTCTGTCATTAGAAGAAGACCGCTTTGAAGCTAGGAGAAAAAAAAAATTACTAAACCAGCCATCTACGCGGGTTGGCCACTAAAGAAGAAGGCCTCTACGAACGCTTTCACTAGAGAAAGAGAGAAAGGCCCGTTCGGCTATGTAAAGAAGTCCCTGCAGGCTCCAACCCAGTCCTAACATTCTACAAGAAGAGTGTCCGACGTCTAATCTAATAGAAGGGGCACCGCTTTCATTCCCGCGCTTGGCGCTCTAACATTACCAACACTGACCACTGAATAAGGAAGACCTACCACCCACACAGCAAACCAACGCTCCCCTTTTAGTTCGGAAAGAAGAAGGGTTGCGCCCGGGTGAAAGACTATGCCTTCAAGGGGGCCAAAACGACCAGAAAAAGGAGCGGGAAGGCATGGTCACAAGACCCCGCTTTGAGCCATCGAAGACCAGATGATGGGTTACGAAGATATACAAGGAAAGAGACGCTCTGGAAGACCAGTCAGTTAATCAGGGGTTACGCCCAGAAAAGGCGGCCCTTTCATTTCTGAATGAAGCCTTACAGACGAACTATAGTATAGAAGGAGACAGGCTTCAGCCTTTCCAGAGTGAGCGCCATACATTACTGTAGCACACACTGGTCCCCAAAGAGAAAGGCTTTCGTCCTTCCTGAAGATTATGGGAACTTTCTTCTATTAATTTAATTGTTTTCGAAATGCCGATTTTCCTGCTCTAAAACCATAAGGCTAAGGCGATAAGGAAAAAGAGAGGGGGCCTTAGTATGTGGCAAAAAAGGCAAAGCTGCAGGAGAGACCTCGCTTTCATGGATGCTCCAGTTACCGAAGATCCAAAGCAAAGGAAGAGCGAGCTCTGATTCCCAGTTCGTTAATCAATAGAAGATACCCACGGGTTACTTCCTTTCTACACAGGAACGGAACGAGTTGACCAGACCATTCAACATCCGAAGGACTCTACCGCTGGAACGACCGATGCCTGATTCATTGCTCGCTCACGACCCCTTAACTTAAGGTTTGCACTCACTCTCTTTCGATAGAAAAAGGAAGAAATTACCGGGAGTTGAAGAGTAAGAAAAGTAATCAACTAACAAGCTCATGAATTTAACTTTCAAGCGAACCCCATGCCTTAGCCTTATGGTTTTAGAGTCCGTTTGAGTATAAGCCTTTATTTTAAAATGGTTATATATACTTGAGAAAAGGGCTATCTCTCTCTAGCTTTCCTTTCTTGCTTGCGTTCCTACCTACTTGCTTGCTTTCTAGCCCCGATGCCAATGCCCTTTCTGTTCTCGAGTCTTTGCAATCTTCTGCCATTCCTCGAGTACTAGCACTTTGAAATGGTTAGACCACTGTCTTCGAGTCCGGTTGAGAAATAGCGGATTTGAGTACCGGGAAGTAAGTATGAGTAAGGTCCGGGTCTGGTTGAGTAACTCAGGATAGAGAGAGTCCTTCATTTCTAAAGTATGAATAAATAGTAGACATGTAGCTGCCTTTTAGGTATTGAATCCCTGGCCGGGAAGCGTGAACGATAACATGAGTCTTTAAGGAAAGAGTTACCCCTAATATATAATATAATAGGGTAGGGTTGTCCATTCTTTCTTTCGGGTATTCACTCAAAAATCATTGAATTGAATAAGGCTATTTGACTTAGGACTCCCTTACTAAGCTTTCAGGAAAGTCTGAGATCTCATTGTCTTCCTTCAGCCTTTTGAATCCTAAATTAACAGATATAAGATAGATGTAGAGACTCATCCTTGATTCCTATCGGTCAGGGCCCTTGAAGAACCCTCCACGAATTTTCGATAGTAGTAATCCAAGGAAGGAGTGATGCGAAGAATAGCTTTCTTTCGTACCCATTCACAAGAAAGAAGGGTCTCAAGCAGTGTGTTCATGGTCACTCATAACATAGGATTTTCGGCATCAAAGAGCACGTGGGACAGGTGAGGGAAGGAAGGGCGGGATGAAGCAAGCAGCCAATCCCTTGCTGGTTAAAAATTGCAGCATCAGTCTTAATCTTATAAACACCATGGGGTGGGGCAGTAGGAGTAAAGGCAATAGGTGTTTGCACCATTTTGAGCTTCTCCTTCTTATACTCTTCGAAGAAGCTGATTGCTTTGTTCACCACATCCACAGGATAGTTCTGTATGTCCTGGAACAGCAGCAAATTTCTATCACTCCATAAAGAAAGCCCATGCAACTACTAGCATCAGTTCCAGCTGCTCTTCATAAAGACACTTCCCCATCTCCTTCACCCAATCTGAGAAGTTGAGAGCCTGCATCTGTTGAGTATGAAGGGCTAATGGGCAGAGTAGCCAAATGCCAGATGCCCAGGGCCTTAAATCAGTAAGGGGCCTTTAAAACATGAATGGTAGATTCAGGCTCCATTCCACATCTGTCACAAAGCAGGTCAACCTCCACCTTTCTTTTCCCATTTAACTCGTCTTGCATAAAAAAAAACCACCTAAATCCACATCTAAAAGGGAGCCCGCGAGAAAAATGCCTCCTCTATGAGATCTCGGTGCTACTGCCCAGCCCCACCTTAATTTTTTTCGAATTACGACTACTCGACTTTTTTTTCCTAAGCTAAGATCTAGGGGGGAGGAGCTCTTTTTGCGTAGTATACCTTTTACCAGAAATTCCAGGCTCGTCTTAATAACCAGTATAAACCCGGACCTTTTGAGCAAGCGCTATGGAGATAGCGAATGCTAGCGTTAGCCCAGCCATCCACATTGCAAGAGCTCTGGGTTTTCTTTCCATTGAAGCTTCACTGGCCACCTCCCTGGCTTGCTCACTGAGGTGGTCTACTAGCTGCCTGACTTCTGCGGAAGAACTTGCCGGTTCCCCGATTTGCGTTGCCTCCGCCAGCTGCTGTAACTCAGGGATGCTTGGGGGTGTCTGTGCTAGACAGTCCCACCATCTCGCGCACCCAAGATATAGCGCTGGTAAGATGAAGCTGAGAACTTCCGTGACGTGCTGCCCTTGCCCCGACCCCGCCTGAGTGCTCTGTTGCCCCAGGTGTACCTGTAGCTCTCTGACCCACGGCCTAGGAGCTTTTTCTCTCGTAATGCCCCGTAGGCCTCTCTCGGGTGACCTAAGCATTTGGTACTTCGATCTTTTATTAGGTTGGCGCCAGGTAAATAAGGGGCTCAAGAATCCATTCCCGCCGGCATCTTAGTATATGCCATTCCTTCCGTTCCTAGGAAATTCGGCCTGAGGCCAAGAATCTGTATATGAAAAATCACTAGATGACAATCGAAGTCCCTCTTTCTTTATTCAAAAAGGCTTTTCGCCCTCAACTTTGTGCCTTGAGGCTGGCTTTGAGGAAGAAAAGCTGCTGTCAACTCCAAAACCTCTGGGTCGGATCCTGCCCCACGTGGTCCTCACTTCAGGTCCCACATTTCTCTTCCTTTGTTTGATTTCCCTCAAATCTCTTGCCCCTTCTAGGTCAGGTTCGTATTCAAACCTTCTTTCCAAATCAGTCCTTGTTCATTTCATTCGTGGTGCTCTTGGCACAATGGTCTAATCTGGAGGAGGGAAGTTGGATGTTTTTCTCTATTTATCATCACTACGGGCCATATGGCCAGATCGA